TAGAGAAATTTATCTAAAGTGCAGCTATAATGGTCTTCAATTCTCCAAAACAGAATTTCCTAAAAATTGGTTAAGAGAAGGTTTTCAGATAAAAATCCTATATCCTTTTCATTTGAAACCTTGGCACAGATCTAAGCTACGACTCTCTGATAGAGATCAAAAGCAACAAGATGATTTTGATTCTTGTTTTTTAACAGTTTTGGGAATGGAAACGGAATATCCTTTTGGGCCTCCGCGAAAAACACCTTCCTTTTTTGAACCCATTTTTAAAGATATAGACTATAAAGTCGAAATAAGAAAATTCAATTTTAGAGTTCGAAAAGCTTTAAAAAAAATAAAAAAAAAAGAAGCAAAAGCATTTTTATTTGTAAAACAAATACTAAAAGAACTTTTAAAAGTAAATAAAATTCCATTATTTATACCGAGAGAAATATATGAATCAAATGAAACTGAAATAGAAAAAGATTCTATAATCAACAATCAGATAATTCATGAATCACTTAGTCAAAATCGATCTACAGGTTTGACAAATTATTCACAGGCAGAAAAAGAAATGAAACATAGAATTGATAGAAGAAACACACTCAGAAATCAAATCGAAATAATGAAAAAAAATAAAAAAAAAGTAACGCCGGGAATCAAAAAAAATAAAAAGAATAATGGAGAATCACCCCCAAAAATTTGGAAAATATTAAAAAGAAATAATATTGAATTAATAGTGAAATTTTTCGTTGAAAAAATATACATAGATATCTTTCTATGTATCATTAATATGCGCAGAATCGCTCTACAACTTCTTATGGAATCAACAAAAAAAATTCTTGAGATATACATTGACAATAACGAAACAAATCAAGAAAAGATTAATAAAACAAAACAAAATAAAATTGACTTTATTTCGACTATGACTATAAAAAAGGCTTTTGATAATCTTAGAAATAGTAAGCGGAAGTCACATATTTTTTTTGATTTATCTTACTTGTCACAAAAATATGTATTTTTCAAATTATCACAAACCCAGGTTATTAACTTCAATAAGTTAAGATCTATTCTTCAGTATAATGAACCATCTTTTTTTCTTAAGAAGGAAATAAAGGATTTTTTTGGAAGACAAGGAATATTTGATTCTGAAGTAAGACATAAGAAACTTCCAAATTCTCCAAATTATGGAATAAATCCATGGAAAAACTGGTTAAGAGGTCATTATCAATACGATTTATCTCAGATTACATGGTCTAGATTAGTCCCACAAAAATGGCGAAATGGAAAAAATCAATGCCAGCCCTCTCAAAATAAGGATCTAAATAAATGGTATTCCTATGAAAAAGACCAATTATTTGATTACAAAAAAAAACAAAATTTGAAAGTCTATTTATTACCAAATAAAGAATATAATTTTCAAAAAAACTATAGATATGATCATTTATCATATAAATATATTCATTCTGAAACTAAAAAGAAGTCCTATATTTATAGATCATCATTAGAAACAAATAAAAAGCAAGAAAATCCCACCAGAAAAAAAGAAAAAATTGTTAACATATTCAAAAATATTTCTATCAAGAATTCTCTAGGAAAAAGTGATATTATATATATGGAAAAAAATACAGATAGAAAATATTTGGGTTGGAAATTGAATACAAATATTCAGGTTGAACCTAATAAGGACCAAATCCAAATAAGGAATAAAATTCATAATAATGGTCTTTTTTATCTTCCGATTGATTCAAATCCCGAAATCAATTACAAAAAGATCTTTTTTAATTGGATAGGAATGTCTTTTGATTGGATGGGAATGAATGAAAAATTCTTAATCTTAAACCGCCTCATATCAAATCCAAAAATTTTGTTCTTTCCAGAGTTTGTGATACTTTATCATAAATATAAAGAGAAACCTTGGTTTATCCCAAGCAACTTACTTCTTTTTAATTTGAATATAAATCCAAATTTTAGTGAAAATCAAAATCTCAAAGGAAAGCAAGAAAAGGATGAGGATTTTTTAAATTTTAGCCCATCCAATCCAAAACAATATTTTGAATTAAAGAATCAAAACAATATTGAAAAATCTTTTTTAGAATCGATCGAAAAACTAAAAATATTACTCAAAGGAGATTTTCCTTTGCAATTAAGATGGACTGGACGTTTGAATCAATTGAATCAAAAAATGATGAATAATATCCAAATATATGGTCTCCTGATTAGCCTAATAAATGTAAGAAAAATTACGATATCCTATATTCAAAAGAAAGAAATGAATCTGGATATAATGAGGAGACGTTTAAATCTTACACAATTAACGAAAAAGGGAATATTAATTATGGAACCTGCCCGTCTATCTGTAAAAAATGACGGAAAGTTTTTTATGTATCAAATCATAGGTATTTCATTGGTTCATAAAAGTAAGCACCAAAGTAATCAAAGATACCGAAATCCCAAAAATGTTGCTAAGAATAATTTGGATGAATCCATTCCAAGACATAAAACTCTAAAGATAGACAAAAATAATTCTGATTTGCTTGTTCCTGAAAAAATTTTATCGTCTAAACGTCGTAGAGAATTGAGAATTCTAATTTCCTTCAATTTAAAGAATCAAAATAATGTGCATAGAAATAAATTATTTTGCAAGGAGAACAAGATAAAAAACTGGAGTCAATTTTTGGATGAAAGTGAAAAAAAAAACAATGAATTAATTAAATTAAAGTTCTTTTTTTGGCCTAATTATCGATTAGAGGATTTAGCTTGTATGAATCGCTATTGGTTTGACACGAATAATGGGAGCCGTTTTAGTATGTTAAGGATATATATGTATCCCTAATTTAAAATTTTGAGTTTCCTATATATTCTGTTGTTCTATCAATCATATTTTTCATTTTCTCTGCTGTCCGTGATCTGTAAATATCCAGGTTATCTGTAAGTAACCCGATGCACACATGTACTGTCTTACATCCCAATTTAGGATAAAAAATAAGGAAATAGCGTATCAATTAAAGCTATAAATTAATCAACAGAATCTTTGTACTAATTGGTATCGTCTTTTTGTATCACTATCCAAATGAACTCAAAAATCGGATTGATTCATGTTAATTTATAAAATGAATATAATAAAGAAATTCTGATTATTGTGTATACTACATTAAAATTTCTGACATTATTATTACTGATCAATAAAATCAATATCTGTAAAAAGGGGAGTGTCAAATTCTTTTATGGTAAAAAATTCATTTATTTCAATTATTTTGAAAGAACAAGAAGAAAACAAAGAAAATAGAGGATCTGTTGAATTTCAAGTAGTAAGTTTCACCAATAAGATACGGAGACTTACTTCACATTTGGAATTGCACAAAAAAGACTATTTATCTCAAAGAGGTCTGCGGAAAATTCTGGGAAAACGTCAACGGTTGCTGGCTTATTTGTCAAAAAAAAATAGAGCGCGTTATAAAGAATTAATAGGGCAGTTGGATATTCGAGAGAGAAAAACTCGTTAATTTGAAGAGTTAGTTTGAATTATTCGCTTAAAGTTTGATTAACTTCTTTTCGCTTTCAACAATTCATGGAAGAATGAATCAGGAAAAACCTATGACTGTACCATCTACAAGAAAAGACCTCATGATAGTCAATATGGGACCTCACCACCCATCAATGCATGGTGTTCTTCGACTCATTGTTACTCTAGATGGTGAAGATGTTATTGACTGTGAACCAATATTGGGTTATTTACACAGAGGTATGGAAAAAATTGCGGAAAATAGAACAATTATACAATATTTGCCTTATGTAACACGTTGGGATTATTTAGCTACTATGTTCACAGAAGCAATAACAGTAAATGCGCCAGAGCAATTAGGCAATATTCAAGTCCCTAAAAGGGCCAGTTATATAAGAGTCATTATGTTGGAGTTAAGTCGTATAGCTTCACATTTGTTATGGCTTGGCCCTTTTATGGCAGATATTGGGGCACAGACTCCTTTCTTCTATATTTTTCGAGAAAGAGAATTGATATATGACCTATTCGAAGCTGCCACCGGTATGCGAATGATGCACAATTTTTTTCGTATTGGTGGAGTCGCTGCTGATTTACCTCATGGCTGGATAGATAAATGTTTGGATTTTTGCGATTATTTTTTAACAGGAATTGCTGAATATCAAAAGCTTATTACACGGAATCCCATTTTTTTAGAACGAGTTGAAGGAGTAGGCATTATTGGTGGAGAGGAAGCAATAAATTGGGGTTTGTCGGGACCAATGCTACGAGCTTCCGGAATACAATGGGATCTTCGCAAAGTTGATCATTATGAGTGTTACGATGAATTTGATTGGGAAGTCCAATGGCAAAAAGAGGGGGATTCATTAGCTCGTTATTTAGTACGAATCAGTGAAATGACAGAATCCATAAAAATTATTCAACAGGCCCTAGAAGGAATTCCGGGAGGGCCCTATGAAAATTTAGAAATCCGCCGCTTTAATAGAGTTAAAGATACTGTATGGAATGAGTTTGACTATCGATTCATTAGTAAAAAACCTTCTCCGACTTTTGAATTGTCGAAGCAAGAACTTTATGCGAGAGTCGAAGCACCAAAGGGAGAATTGGGAATTTTTCTGATAGGAGATAAGGGTGTTTTTCCTTGGCGATATAAAATTCGGCCGCCGGGATTTATTAATTTGCAAATTCTTCCTCAGTTAGTTAAAAGAATGAAATTGGCTGATATTATGACGATACTAGGTAGTATAGATATTATTATGGGAGAAGTTGATCGTTAAAATGATAATTGATACAACAGAAGTACAAGCTATCAATTCTTTTTCTATATTGGAATCCTTAAAAGAGGTCTATGGGATTCTATGGGTACTTATCCCTATTTTTACTCTTGTATTAGGAATTACAATAGGTGTACTAGTAATTGTTTGGTTAGAAAGAGAAATATCTGCGGGTATACAACAACGTATTGGTCCTGAATACGCGGGACCTTTGGGAATTCTTCAAGCTCTAGCAGATGGTACCA